GGGCATTTTAGGAATCTTTGAGTGAATATTTCATATATGCTCTTGATATACCTTTATGCAATTCTTAAGTTATGTCTTTCCAGCATGAATACATATTCTCAACACCATCGTGTTCAGCCCTATATTCTATCAATACGTGCACTGTGTAATGTGGATGAAACGAAAAGAAAAAAAGAAGAACCAAATGCCCTTTGGAAAGAATGCTTGGCATGCTGGGTAATTTGATGGGATGTACTTCACCATTAAGAGATGAACAAAAGTGCAATTTTAGAGCTTTAAGATTAATATGGACATGAAGCTAGGCACAAATGCCAGGAAAAATTCACGAAGTGGTGGGTCTTCAAATAACGGTCCCTCACCTTCATGACGCCCTGTACTTTCAAAGACAAGATAGCGGGTGATTTAACGGCTGTTCGCCTGTATGATTGATATAGTTTAATGGTAATAATACATGTATATTCATTAATAATTGACATTATTTGGTCCCCTGAATGTTTAATATAGTTTAATGGTGATAATACATATATGTCTATTATTGATAAAGTACATTTAGTAGGGGAAGTCTTATCAGAAGAGGTTTAAAATTTATGTTTTGATGTGTTTTTTTGTAAAAAATAAAACAACCAGAAATCAGAGGGTAGTTAAATTTAGAATGCTGGCTTTGGGAGCCAGTGGTGGAAGTTCGAATCTTCCCCCTTTGAGCTTTATTTCCATTGATTTGGGGCAGAGCTTGGAAAAAAAGTGATGCACTAGAGGGGAATTTAGCCCCCGACTTCCGACTTACAAGACCGGCGCTCTAAATTCTCTGAGCTACTAGGGCAGTTTCATTTAAGGGCTTTGTTTTCAAGCAGTCCTGCAATGGGGAATATAATTAGAAATAATGAAAAATAAATAATGGATGCCATTTGACCAATTAAAACAAAAGGATGTTCTACTGGTATTCCCCCAATTCATGTTAAGATAAATATGTCTGCAACGAGTGTCCAGAATAGTAGTTGGGTTAGGGGTCGGAATGTTAAACCTCGTTGTTTAGAGGTGTGTAAGAAGGGGACAACTATTAGTACTAAGATTGAAAATAAAAGTGCAAGCACCCCTCCTAGTTTATTTGGGATGGAGCGTAGGATAGCATAAGCAAATAAAAAATATCATTCGGGTTTAATATGTGGAGGTGTAACAAGAGGATTGGCGGGGATAAAGTTGTCTGGGTCTCCAAGCAGGTTACGTGAGAATAAGGCAAGGGCAGTTAGGGCTGCGAGAAGGATGGCAAATCCTAGAAGATCTTTGTAGGTAAAGTAGGGGTGAAAGGGAATTTTATCTATATTTGAATTAATACCTGTAGGATTGCTAGACCCAGTTTCATGAAGAAATAATAAGTGAAGTATAGCAACTGCGGCTACAACAAAGGGAAATAGAAAATGAAATGCAAAGAATCGAGTGAGGGTGGCGTTATCAACTGAAAAGCCTCCTCAAATTCATTGGACAAGAGCGTTACCAACATAAGGTACTGCGGATATTAAATTTGTAATAACGGTGGCACCTCAAAATGACATTTGTCCTCATGGAAGGACATAGCCCACGAAAGCAGTTATTATAACTAATAAGAATAAAACTACTCCAATATTTCATGTTTCTATAAATAAGTATGATCCGTAGTAAAGTCCTCGTGCAATGTGAAGGTAAAGGCAAATGAAAAAGAAGGAGGCGCCGTTGGCGTGGGTATTACGAATTAATCATCCATAATTTACATCGCGGCAGATATGCACGACGGATGAAAAGGCTGTCTCAATATCGGAAGTATAGTGTATTGCTAGGAATAATCCTGTTAAAATTTGAGTAATGAGACAGAGGCCTAGTAAAGAGCCAAAATTTCATCACACAGAGATATTGGAGGGGGTGGGGAGGTCTACTACTGCGTCATTGGCAATTTTTAGAAGGGGATGGGTCTTTCGGAGGCTAATCATGAGTTCTTATAGTTTAATGCAACGATGGTTTTTCAATTCATTGGTCCTGGTGAAAATCCAGGTAAGAATTATGGCATATATAATGTTAATTCTTTTAGTAGGGGTAATTTTTGGTGTAATTTCAGTTGCATCTAATCCCTCTCCTTATTTCGCAGCCTTGGGGCTCGTATTATTGGCGGGTGTGGGATGTGGAATTTTAATAGGACATGGGGGGTCCTTTTTATCGTTAGTATTATTTCTAATTTATTTAGGGGGGATGTTGGTTGTATTTGCTTATTGTGCGGCTTTAGCCGCGGAGCCTTATCCTGAGGCTTGAGGGGAGTGGGCCATTATGGGTTATGCTTTGGGTTATCTATTATCAGTTCTTGGTGCGCTATCCTGATTTTGGGGTGGGTGATATGAAGGGGGTTGAGTACCTGTTAATGAGTTAGTTGAATTCTCTGTGGTACCAGGGGATTCAGGAGGGGTAGCTTTAATATATTCCTCAGGGGGAGGATTTCTTGTGGTTGGTGCTTGGGTTCTCCTATTAGCCCTGTTTGTAGTATTGGAGCTTGCGCGTGGCCGAGCTTGGGGAACATTACGAGCAGTTAGGTGCGCGTAAGTAATACTGCTAAACCTAAGGTTAAAAAGAATAGGGCCAAGTAGGCCTTAATTGCGCCTCGTTGGATGTTGCTGGTTGAAGGGGCTATGTAGATGGAGGTTTTGGCAACTAGTTTGGGGCCTAAGGCTTCTATTCATGTTAAATCCATTATATGAGTGGCGATGTTTTGGCCTATTAGGAGTCCCAGATTAGGGATATGACGGTGGACTGCTGCTGGGAAAAATCCTAGGAGAACTGAGAAGAAGTAAGGATTTTTCTTAGGTTGAGCTTTCATTTGTTTACTTGTGAGGGATGCTAGTTTTAGGCCAATTAGTAGGCCAAGGGTTGTTACGATTAGGGCTGCTAATTTTAGTTCAGCAGGTATTGTAAGAACGGGGATGTGTTCGGGTCGGATATTAAGAATCAATAACAAGCCCGCGATAATACTTCCTCAAGCTAGACGTGATAAAGAGTTAATTACTGCAGGGTTATTTTCATCAAGGGGAAGTTGGGGTAAAAAGCGGGGTGAGCCTATTGTAACAAAAAAGATTAGTCGTAGGCTGTAAGTAGCAGTAAAAGAGGTGGCAATAAGCGTTAGCACAAGGGCTCAGGCGTTCACATATGATGTGTTTAAGGCTTCAATAATTGCATCTTTTGAAAAAAAGCCGGCTAGGAAGGGGGTTCCTGTGAGAGCTAAGCTTCCGATGATAAGGCAGGTAGAGGTTAGGGGGAGAATATTAAAAAGTCCTCCTATTTTTCGAATGTCTTGTTCATTATTTAAGCTGTGGATAATTGATCCTGCAGATATAAATAATATGGCTTTGAAAAAGGCATGGGTGCAGATATGAATAAATGCTAGGTTGGGCTGATTTAATCCAATTGTTACTATTATTAATCCTAACTGGCTTGAAGTTGAAAAAGCGATAATTTTTTTAATATCATTTTGAGTAAGAGCACAGGCGGCAGTAAAGACTGTGGTTAAGGCCCCAAGGCAGAGGCAAAGGGTGAGGGCTTCTTTGTTGTTTTCTATAAGAGGGCAAAATCGTACTAATAGGAAGATTCCTGCAACAACTATAGTGCTGGAGTGAAGTAAAGCAGAAACGGGTGTTGGACCTTCTATTGCAGCGGGGAGTCAGGGGTGAAGTCCAAATTGTGCGGATTTACCAGTAGCAGCTAGAATTAAGCCATATGTTGGTAGGGAAAGATCTAAGTCTTTACTTAAAGTAATAAGTTGAGTAATGTTTCAGGTATTTATTTTAGTGGCAAGTCAGGCTATGGCTAGAATTAGACCAATATCTCCGACTCGATTATACAAGACTGCTTGTAGGGCAGCTGTATTTGCTTCTGCTCGTCCGTATCATCAGCCGATTAATAAAAAAGATGCTATGCCTACCCCTTCTCATCCAATGAATAATTGGAAGAGGTTGTTAGCAGTAACTAAGATAAGTATTGCTACGAGGAATGCTAAAAGATATTTAGTGAATCGATTGATATGGAGGTCTGAGTGTATATATCAAATAGCGTATTCAAAAATTGATCAAGTAACATAAAGGGCAACTGATATAAAAACGACAGAGTATTCGTCAAATTTGAAACTAAGTGGTGAGTCTAGGGTAGTCATCACTAGTCAGGGTTGTATTGTAATTTCAAGGTCTAGGCCATTGGTAAGTAGTCATCATAAAGGAATAAGGCTTACTATGAATGAGGTTTTAACTGCCTTTTTTGCATAGGAAGCTGCTCAGTTATTGCCAGCATTTTTGGGGAAAAGAGTAATAGCTAGTGGCAAAACGAGAGATACAAAGATGAAAATATAACTTCAGGTACAGATGTAGATCTCAAGGTCCATTGAGCTACTACTTGGAATTGCACCAAGATTATCTGGTTCCTAAGACCAGTGGGTCACTGTTACCCTTTAGTAGCTTCGAATGAGCTCTGGAGTTAAACCAGAGTGGTGGGAGTTAGCAGTCTCCACCAGCTTTCGTGCCTCTTTCTGTAAATCACAGGATTTTAACCTCTACCATTAGAATCACAATCTAATATTCTTTTTAAAACTAGATCTACAGGCGAATCATCCTGAGATGATGGCAGGTTTAAGGATAATTAGTAGTAAGGGTAACAGGTGGAATACAAGGAGCAAGTGTTCTCGTGTGTAGGAGGGGGGAAGGGCTATTATATGTTGGGGGGAGGGACCGCGTTGGTTTATAAGAAATATATAACGGGAATATGCGGCGGTAATTAAGGTTCCTACCCCTGTAAGGATTAAAGTTCATGGGGATCAATTAAATAAAGAAATAATAATTATTAATTCTCCTATTAAGTTTGGTAAAGGGGGAAGAGCTAAGTTTGCTAGGCTGGCTGCAAATCATCAAGTTGCCATGAGGGGCAGGATAACTTGAAGGCCACGGGCTAGAATTATAGTACGGCTATTGGTCCGCTCATAATTGGTATTTGCAAGGCAGAATAGGGCGGATGATGCTAAGCCGTGGGCAATTATTAGAACCAAGGCTCCTGTATATCCTCAAGGGGTTTGAATTAGGATTCCTCCTGCGACAAGACCTATATGACTCACAGAGGAATAGGCAATGAGAGATTTTAGGTCTGTTTGACGTAAACATACTGAGCCGGCCATAATTAGGCCTCAGAGGGCCAGGAGTATAAATGGATAAATTATTTCTTTAGACAGGGGATCGAGGACTACTATTAGTCGTGCTATTCCGTAGCCTCCTAGTTTAAGTAGAACGGCGGCAAGTACTATAGAGCCAGCAACGGGGGCTTCAACGTGTGCTTTAGGTAGTCACAGATGTATTCCATAAAGGGGTATTTTGACTAGGAAAGCAATTAGACACGCAGCTCATCAGATTTTACTTCCAGAAGTTGATAATAATAAAGGGTCTGTGTAATGAATAATAAGTAGTGAGAGAGTTCCTGTATAGTTTTGGAGCACAAGTAGGGCCACAAGAAGGGGAAGGGAGCCAACTAGAGTATAAAATAAAAAATAGGCTCCTGCGTTAAGTCGTTCTATTTGGTTACCTCATCGGGTAATAAGTATAAGAGTAGGGATTAAAGTGGCTTCAAATATAACGTAGAATATAATTATTTCAATAGCTCCGAATGCTAGGATAAGGAAAACTTGGAGTGAAATAAGAAGGGTAATATAAATACGTTGACGGGTAAGTGGTTCTGATGAGAGATGGTTTTGGCTTGCTAAGACTATTAAGGGTGTAAGTCAGCATGAAAGTACAAGGAGAGGTGAGGATAGTGGGTCTGTAGCGATGTATGAACCGAGGGAGGTTCATGCTGTTTCTGAATTATTACTTAATCAAGTAAGACTAGTTAGGGCAATTACTATGCTTTGGGCTAGAATAGCAGATCAGAGTCATTTGGATGACATTAATCATGCTGTTGGGATTAAAAATAAGGATGGGATAAGGATTTTTAGCATTGTAGGAGATTTAGGTTTTTCAGGTGATCTGTACCATGTGTTCGAGCTGTGGCTACGAGTAGGGCTAGACCTGCACTTGCTTCGCAGGCGGAGAAAGCTAGTATTAATAAAGGGGCGGATGAATAATTAGTAACGTCTAGCTGAAGTGCTCAGAGGGATAGTGCGAGAAAAAGAGTGAGTATTATTCCTTCTAAACATAAAAGGGCTGAAAGAAGATGAGTTCGATGAAATGCTAAGCCTGCCAGACCTAATAGAAAGGCTGAAGAAATTGTAAAATGAACAGGGGTCATCAGGTAATTGTGAATTTTCATCACAAACTCATTGAGCCGAAATCAAGTATTTTATTTATACTAATCACCTATTCAGCTCATTCTAGTCCTCCTTGTAATCATTCGTAGACAAGGCCAAGTGTGAGAAGGGTTAATACAGAGGCTGCCCATATAAATGTTATAGTAGGGTTACTAAGTTGATCTCCTCAGGGGAGTGGAAGGAGAAGTGCAATTTCTAAATCAAAAAGAAGGAATAAAATAGCAATAAGGAAGAATCGTAGTGAAAAAGGCAGTCGGGCACTTCCGAGGGGATCAAATCCACATTCATAGGGGGACAATTTTTCGTAATCAGGGGTTAGTTGAGGGAGTCAGAAGGAAACAAAGATGAGAACTAGAGACAGTGTTGAGGCAACCAGGATGGCTGTTGAGATTAAGTTCATTATCTTTCCCTGGATTTTGACCAAGACCGTGTGGTTGGAAGCCACTTATACTTATTAATACTAGAAAGATTACGAGCCTCATCAATAAATTGAGATGTAAAGGAAGAGTCAGACAACATCTACAAAATGTCAGTATCATGCAGCTGCTTCAAAGCCGAAATGGTGTTCAGATGTAAATTGATACTTGATTTGACGGTACAGGCAGACAGCTAAAAAGGTGGTTCCAATAATTACATGAAGGCCGTGGAAGCCGGTGGCAACAAAGAAAGTTGACCCGTAGACGCCGTCAGCAATGGTGAAGGGTGCTTCATCATATTCTATGGCTTGAAGGAGGGTAAAATATACTCCTAATAGGACGGTAAGAGTGAGAGAATGAATTGCTTGTTTTCGTTTTCCTTCCATAATGCTGTGGTGGGCTCAGGTTACAGTAACCCCGGAGGCTAAGAGAACAGATGTATTTAATAAGGGGACCTCGAATGGGTCTAAAGGGTTAATGCCTGTTGGGGGTCAGCAACCTCCTAATTCAGGGGTGGGTACTAGGCTTGCATGGTAGAAAGCTCAAAAGAATCCAAGGAAAAAGAAGACTTCCGATGCGATAAATAAAATTATACCATACCGAAGGCCTTTTTGGACTGGAGGGGTGTGGTGGCCTAAAAAGGTGCTTTCTCGGACAATATCCCGTCATCACTGGTAAATAGTTAATAAAAGTAATACAAGACCGAGGGTTATAAGAGTGGAGGACTGGGTGTGGAATCATGCGGCTAGGCCGGATGTTATTAAAAATGCAGCTACTGCTCCTGTAAGGGGTCAGGGGCTAGGATCTACTATGTGGTATGCATGGGCTTGATGGGTCATTAGATGTTTTCTTGTAAATAAAGGCTTAGGAGAAGAATAAAGACGTAGGCTTGGATTATAGCAACGGCTACTTCAAGGAGTGTTAACATTAGAAGTAGAGCAGTTGTAAGAATTGCAACTGTTGGTATCATGGGAAGGAGCACGAAGGAGGCCGAGGAGATTAGGTGAATTAGTAGATGACCAGCAGTTAAATTAGCTGTGAGTCGGACACCTAAAGCTAGAGGGCGAATAAAGAGGCTAATTGTTTCGATAATAATTAAAACTGGGATGAGGAGAGTAGGAGTTCCTTCTGGAAGAAAATGTCCTAGAGCATGAGTGGGTTGATTTCGCATTCCAATAATAACAGTTGCTAATCAAAGAGGTACAGCGAGACCTAAATTAAGAGACAATTGGGTAGTAGGGGTAAAGGTGTAAGGTAAAAGACCTAATATATTAAGGGTGAGAAGAAAAATTATTAGAGAGGTAAGTAAGGGGGCTCATTTATGGCCGCCGGCATTTAAGGGGAGAAAAAGTTGGTTAGTGAATCGAGCGATAAATCATCCTTGGAGTGTTAAGACTCGGTTATTTAGTCATCGGGTGGAAGGTGCAGGGAAGAGAAGTCACGGAAGGGTTAAAGCAATTAAGATAAGGGGGATTCCCAGATGTGTAGGACTTGAAAATTGATTGAAAAGGCTTAGTGTCATGGTCAGTTTCAGGGAGTTGTTTTAGGGGTTGTTATGCTTTTTGGAGTGGGCTCGTTAGGAAAAGTGTGTCCTATTACTTTTAGTGGGAGAATTGCTAAGAAGACTCCTCATGAAAGAATAAAAATTATGAATCACGGGTCGGGGTTAAGTTGAGGCATTTCACTTAGGGTGGTCGGGAATCACCGGTCTCCAGCTTAAAAGGCTGGCGCTTGGCCCTGGTAAGCTTCTTAGTGAGGAGTCTAATAATAATGTGCATGATCAGGATTCAAAGTTTTCAAAAGGAATTGCTTCGATCACGATGGGTATAAAGCTGTGGTTTGCCCCACAAATTTCTGAACATTGTCCATAAAATACGCCAGGTCGGGCAAGAATAAAGGCTGTTTGATTTAAGCGTCCTGGGACTGCATCTATTTTAATTCCCAGGGCTGGGACAGCTCATGAGTGAAGTACATCCTCTGCTGAGATTAATATTCGAATGGGGGATTCAGTTGGGACAACCATACGGTGATCTACTTCTAGTAGACGGAATTGGCCGGGACTTAGGTCTTGTGTTGGGACCATATAGGAATCAAAACCTAGGTCTGCGTAATCAGTATACTCATAACTTCAATATCATTGGTGGCCTACCGCTTTAATTGTTAGATGAGGATCATTAATTTCATCTATGAGATAAAGGATTCGTAAGGAGGGGAGTGCAATTAGAATAAGAATTGCAGCAGGAAGGACTGTTCAGATAATTTCAATCTCTTGGGAGTCTAAAATAAATTTATTTGTGAGTTTAGTAGATACTATAGCTACAATAATGTAAAGTACAAAAGTGCTAATTAGAAATATAACTATTAAAGCATGGTCGTGGAAATGCAGTAATTCTTCTATTAAAGGTGATGCTGCGTCTTGGAATCCTAATTGGGAGGGGTGAGCCATTATAGTTTGTGCTAGGGTTTCGCAGGAGTTTAACCTGCAATTTTGCCTTGACAAGGCAGTGTGATATTTCACCAGAAGCCCATTAAGAAAGTGACAGAGTGGTTATGTGACTGGCTTGAAACCAGTAGATGGGGGTTCGATTCCCTCCTTTCTCGGGTTAGTGGGTTTGAGTTTGAACAAAAGCAGGTTCTTCAAATGTGTGGTAAGGAGGAGGACACCCGTGTAATCATTCTACGTTAGTAGAAGTTATTTCTACTGATAGGACTTCCCGCTTGGAGGCGAAAGCTTCTCAGAGAATGAATAGGAATATGATAACTGCTGTTAATGATATAAGGGAACCAATAGAGGAGATTGTGTTTCATAGGGCGTAAGCGTCAGGGTAGTCTGAGTACCGTCGTGGCATACCTGCAAGACCAAGAAAATGTTGTGGGAAGAATGTGAGATTTACACCTACAAATATTAGTATAAAATGAATTTTTGTTCAAGTACCGTGGAGAGTATAACCTGTAAATAAAGGAAATCAGTGTACGAAGGCTGCTATAATAGCAAATACTGCACCTATGGAGAGAACGTAATGGAAATGAGCTACTACATAATAAGTGTCATGGAGGACAATGTCTAATGAGGAGTTGGCTAGAACAATGCCTGTTAGTCCACCCACCGTAAATAAGAAAATAAATCCCAGGGCTCATAGAAGGGGGGCGTCTCATTTAATTGAGCCTCCATGGAGAGTTGCTAATCAGCTAAAAACTTTTACACCTGTTGGGATAGCAATGATTATAGTTGCGGATGTAAAGTAGGCTCGTGTGTCAACGTCTATTCCCACTGTAAATATGTGATGGGCTCAGACAATAAAACCAAGAAGTCCAATGGCTATCATAGCTCAGACTATACCTATATGACCGAAGGGTTCTTTTTTCCCTGAATAGTATGCGACAATATGGGAAATTATTCCGAAGCCTGGTAGAATAAGAATATAAACTTCAGGGTGGCCAAAGAATCAGAATAAGTGTTGATAGAGGATTGGATCTCCTCCTCCAGCAGGGTCAAAGAAGGAGGTATTAAGATTTCGATCTGTTAATAGCATTGTGATCCCAGCGGCTAGTACAGGGAGTGATAAAAGGAGAAGAACGGCTGTAATTAAAACAGCTCACACAAATAAGGGTGTCTGGTATTGTGAAATTGCAGGGGGTTTTATATTAATAATGGTAGTAATAAAATTAATTGCTCCTAGAATTGATGAAATTCCTGCTAAATGAAGAGAAAAAATGGTGAGGTCAACAGAAGCCCCAGCGTGGGCAAGATTGCCTGCCAGAGGGGGATACACAGTTCAACCTGTTCCCGCCCCAGCTTCTACCCCAGAAGATGCTAAGAGAAGTAGAAAGGATGGGGGAAGGAGTCAGAAGCTTATATTATTTATTCGAGGGAAAGCTATATCAGGGGCCCCAATTATTAAAGGGACGAGTCAGTTTCCAAAGCCTCCAATTATTAATGGTATTACTATAAAGAAAATTATTACGAAGGCATGTGCTGTGACGATCACATTGTAAATTTGATCATCACCCAGTAGTGAGCCTGGTTGGCCCAGTTCAGCTCGAATAAGGAGACTTAAGGCTGTCCCCACTATACCGGCTCAGGCACCAAATACGAGATAAAGGGTGCCGATGTCTTTGTGATTGGTCGAGAAAAATCAGCGGGTAATTGACACAGGTAGGATGGCCGAGTAGGCGGTGGATTGTAATCCCACATACAGAGGTTTAAGCCCTCTTCTTATCAAGTCCTGGGGTGTTACACGTCAGATTGCAAACCTGAAGAAGCGGACGAAAGTCTGCCGGGACTTCTCCCGCTTTCCCGCCTTGCAGCGGGAGAAGTAGATGAATGCTCGCTGGTTTGAGTGCTTAGCTGTTAACTAAGAGTTTAAAGGATCAAGGCCTTTTCATCTAGGAAGTCTTAGCTTAATTAAAGTATCTGCTTTGCATGCAGAAGATGCGGAATAAAACTTTGCAGATTTTAACAGGGGTTGGAGGATTTTCACCTCCGCTGAGGGCTTTGAAGGCCCTTGGTCTAGTTTATCCTAAACCCCTAAAGGACAATTAGGGCTAGCATGGCGGGGGCTAAAGGCAAAATTATAGTGGAGGTTGATGAAGCTAGCGCTAGTGGGAGGGCAAGGGCTGTTGTGTGGAGCCGTCAGGGGGCTGTGGCGTTAAGGTTATTAGGTGATATAGTCAGTGTTAATGCATAGGATATTCGGAGGTAGAAATATAGACTAAGAAGTGCACCTAGGGCAGCAAGTGAGGCAGTTAATGGAATGTCTTGTTTTGTTATTTCTTGAATAATTATTCATTTAGGAAGGAACCCTGAAAGAGGGGGGAGTCCTCCTAAGGAAAATAAAACAAGAGGAGTAATGGCTATAAGAATTGGTGTTTTAGTTCAGGAAGTGGCCAGTGAATTTATGGTTGTTGAGGAATTTAGTTTGAAAATTAAGAAAGTTGCGGAAGTTATAGGAATATATAGGACTAGTGCAAGAAGTGCTAGTTCTTGATTAAACTGTATTACCAGAATCATTCAACCTAAATGAGCAATTGATGAGTAAGCTAGAATTTTCCGTAGTTGGGTTTGATTTAGTCCACCTCATCCTCCTGCTAGAATTGAAGCAAGTCCTAATATAGTAATTAAATCAGAGTTTACTGGTATAATTTGGGATATTAATACAAAGGGGGCGATTTTTTGTCAGGTGGATAAAATTAGACCAGTTACTAATTCAAGTCCTTGAAGTACTTCAGGGAGTCAAAAGTGTATAGGGGCAACACCTATTTTTAGGGCTAGTGCCATGGTAATAAGGGCGGCAGGGAATTCATGAAGGTTAAAATTAATACCCCATTGTCCTGTAATTCATGCGTTTGAGCTACTGGCAAATAAAATTAAGGCAGCTGCAGCTGCTTGAATAATAAAATATTTTATTGTGGCTTCTACTGCGCGTGGGTGGTGGCGCATGGCTATTAAAGGTAAGATGGCAAGGGTATTAATTTCAAGCCCTATTCAAGCTAGAAGTCAATGTGAACTTATAAGTGTTAATGTGGTGCCTAGTGTTAGACTTAATAATATAATCCCTAGTATGATAGGACTCATTAGTAAAGGAGGGAGTTTAACCTACATATTTGGGGTATGGGCCCAAAAGCTTAATTTAGCTTACTTTACTAGAAAGTGGTGTAGTGGAAGCACTAGGGGTTTTGATCTCCTGAGGAGGGGTTCGAACCCCCTTTTTCTATTAGTTTATTATCTTACATTCTTATATAATTCTATCTATGAAAGTAGTTTAAAAATAATTTGTTACACTTTAGTTAGAGAGAGGAATTGAACCTCTGTAGAAAGGGCTTAGACCTTTTGCACTATCCAAGCTCTGCCACACTAACATAAGAGATAAGTTTTTAAGGAGCTGAAGGGATTTTAACCCTTATAATTCACCCTATCAAAGTGATCCTTTAATTCAGGCACAACTCCGTTGTTAGGCTTGTGGGGGAAGCCCAGCAAAAGCCGTTGAAAGTGACAGGTGTCAGATTACTAACGCGAGGGTTAATGGAAGAAAATTTTTTCAAACTAAGTGTATGAGTTGGTCGTAGCGGAATCGGGGATATGATGCGCGTACTCATAAAAAAGCTACTGATAAAAGGGTTGCTTTAATTATTAGGGTAAAGGAGCTTAGTTCGGGGAATTCGGGAGAATAAGAAGAGCCAAAGAATAAAATGGTGGAAAGAGTGTTTATGAGAAGGATATTAGCATATTCTGCTAGGAAGAATAATGCAAATGGTCCCCCTGCATATTCAACATTAAATCCTGAGACTAGCTCAGATTCTCCTTCAGTTAAGTCAAAAGGGGCTCGGTTTGTCTCTGCTAAAGTGGAAATATATCATATGGCGGCTAATGGTCAGGCTGGGAGGGCGAGTCATGTAGCTTCCTGAGTTGTGCTAAATGTTTGAAGTGTAAAACCCCCTGAAAAAATAATAGCGCTTAGTAAGATTAGACCGAGACTTACTTCGTAGGAAATAGTTTGGGCTACGGCACGGAGGGCTCCTACTAGGGCATATTTTGAATTGGATGCTCATCCTGACCCTAAGATAGAATAGACGGCCAGACTTGAGAGGGCGAGGATAAATAAAATGCTGAAGTTTAAGTCAACTATTGGAAAGGGTATTGGTACGGGGGCTCAGAGTGTTAAAGCTAGAGTAAGGGCGAGAACAGGGGCAAAAATGAATAAAAATGGGGATGATGTTGAGGGTCGGACAGGCTCTTTAATAAATAGTTTTACCCCGTCAGCGATAGGTTGTAGAAGGCCGTAAGGGCCTACTGTATTAGGCCCTTTTCGTAATTGTATATAACCTAAGACTTTTCGCTCAATTAAAGTTAGGAAAGCAACTGCTAGAAGGACGGGGACTATAAAAATAAGTGGGTTAATAATATAATTAACCAAAGAATTGATCATAATTAGAGGGAGTGTTTAGACTCTTTCAGGTGAGGCCTGCATTAATCCAAGCTCTGCCCCACTAATATTCCCATACTTTTTGGGATCTTTAAAAGCCCTCTTATCCACTTTATTATGTTTCAGCGGTTAAGGGTGGGGCATGCATTTAGCATAGGCCTCCTTTTTTCGGTCCTTTCGTACTGGAAAAGAGCTTGTCATAGATAGAAACTGACCTGGATTACTCCGGTCTGAACTCAGATCACGTAGGACTTTAATCGTTGAACAAACGAACCCTTAATAGCGGTTGCACCAATAGGATGTCCTGATCCAACATCGAGGTCGTAAACCCCCTCGTCGATAAGGGCTCTTAGAGGGGATTGCGCTGTTATCCCTGGGGTAACTTGATTCGTTGATCGGTTATTACCGGATCAGAAAGGTCAGAATTTCTGTTACTTGGAGTAGAGGCTCTGAGTGTTAGGAATAGTATTCCCAGTCCACATGGGGGTTGTGTTTTTCCCCAGGGTCGCCCCAACCGAAGACACTTCAATAATCGTCGCTGAGTTTTTACTGGTGTAACAGAATGTTAAACGTGACTTATTTTAGGTCTAAAGCTCCACAGGGTCTTCTCGTCTTATGTAAATATCCCCGCCTCTGCACGGGGAGGTCAATTTCATTGACTGGAGGAGGGAGACAGTTAAGCCCTCGTTGAGCCATTCATACAGGTCTTCATTTAAAAAACAGGTGATTACGCTACCTTCGCGCGGTTAAAATACTGCGGCCGTTAAACATGTAGTCACTGGGCAGGCGGGACCTCTTATACTTAGTGAGCAAGAGGCGATGTTTTTGGTAAACAGGCGAGGCTTGTGTTTGCCGAGTTCCTTCCTTCTCTTTTAGTCTTTCCTTAAGGCACACCTGTGTTGGATTAACGATTTAAAATAAGTGTTTTTCTTGTTTATTAAACTTATTGCCCTCTGGGTTTGGGGTCGGTTAATAGTCGGTGGAGAGTCCGTTCTGACTTACACATGTGCTGGGAGAAGAGCATAGTTCTTCTTATTACTCATTTTAGCATAATTGTTCTTATGGTGGCATAAGACAGCCTGATAGGGGATTAGGGAGGGAGATATGTTATCAGAATAAAGGGGTAGTAATTAATTCGAGGTATAACGCTTTCTTTTAAGATGGCTGCTCTTAAGCCCACTTAATCTACAGTCCTTTTATAATATGATCTTGGGTCACCTATTAAAGTTGTTTCTTTTGTCAGAAGGGCTGTTCCCCTTTTGACTAACTCCTTTAGTTTCCTTGGTCTTAATAGCATAGAGCGTGGGTGATTAGGGAAAGACTTAAAGGGCTGAACTTTATTCATTTCTCAGGCAACCAGCTATAACTGTGCTCGGTAGATTTGTCACCTCTACTCAAAGCTCTTCCCACTCTTTTGCAACAGAGACGGGTTTGCCCAAAATAGGCTGTCTTGGAGTAGCTCGCTCAGTTTCGGGGTCACAAACTAAAGGGCTCTTTGCTTGTGGTTTACTTGCTAAATCATGATGCAAAAGGTACGAGGGGTTAGCTCTGCTGTTTAGGGCTTAAATGGTTTGTTTCATTTCTTTTTCAGCGTTCCCTTGCGGTACTTTATCTATCGCTCTTTTTTCCTTTTCTGTCGCCCGTACTTGGGGGTAAAATGATTTATTTATATGTATTATGAGTTATTAGTTCCATAATAGTAAAATTTGATTGTGGAGGCTAGCTGTTAGGCGTCAGGGCAGTCTGACTTGAACAGACAATTACTCAGTGTAAACGAGATGCCTTACTAATTTGGCTATGCTCTGATTGATCCAAGCGCACCTTCCGGTACGCTTACCATGTTACGACTTGCCTCTCCTTAATTGGTAAAACATATTAGGTATCATCAAGGGTTCATTCGGAGAGAGTGACGGGCGGTATGTGCGTGCTTCAGGGCCTTTTTCAGTAGGGCACTCTGTTCTCTACTTACTACTAAATCCTCCTTCAGGTAATCTTTTTCAAATTGACCATTCGTATTCTCTAAAGCAGAGAATGTAGCCCATTTCTTCCCATCTCATTCGCTACACCTCGACCTGACGTTCTTGGCTTTGCCATCTGCGCTAACTGTTACTCCTTCACAGGGTAAGCTTACGACGGTGGTATATAGGCGGATTAAACAAGGGATGGTGAGGTTTAACGGGGGTTATCAGTTACAGAACAGGCTCCTCTAGGGGGGTTTAAAGCACCGCCAAATCCTTTGGGTTTTAAGCTGTTGCTCGTAATTCCCAGGCGGATGGTCGGTGTATAGGACCATCAATTTTAACGACCGTACATAGTGGGGTATCTAATCCCAGTTTGTTCTACGGCTTTCGTGGAATCAGAAATTAGGTAGAGCCACTTTCGTAGTTGTGCTTCGGGGTCTCGAGGGCGTATAACTGACTTGAGGTTCTTCGGCTCTATTTATTTTAATTTTCTTAAACACGCTTTACGCCGTTTTTCATCAACTTGGGTCGCTCGTATAACCGCGGTGGCTGGCACGAGTTTTACCGGCCCTCTTAGCCTTAACTAAGTCAAGTTTTCACTTATAGCTTAAAATTAATTACTGCTGACTACCCGTAGGGGCGTGGCTTAGCAAGGCGTTGTGGGCTGGTAGGACGTGCCTGATGCCTGCTCCTCTATTCCGGGCGGGATATCAAGGGCATTCTCACGGGGGGGCGGAGACTTGCATGTATAAATTAGGCTAGAGTTGATAGTAAAGTCAGGACCAAACCTTTGTGCTTTCGGGGCTTTCTAGGGCCCGTCTTAATATCTTCAGTATTACACTTTACCTAAGTTACGATAGCAGGATATAAATATGGTTACATATGTATAATTATGATTGTATAAACATCAATTTACACGCTAATATGTATATAGTATATAATATATAGTATATAGCATAAATATAAATATAAATATAAATATAAATATAAATATAAATATAAATATAAATATAAATATATATATATATATATATATATATATATATATATATATATATATATATATATATATATATATATATATA